AGCTTATATGCCATGGGAAGGTTACAATTCTGAAGACGCAGTACTAATTAGCGAACGTCTGGTATATGAAGATATTTATACTTCTTTTCACATACGGAAATATGAAATTCAGACTCATGTGACAAGCCAAGGTCCCGAAAGAATCACTAAGGAAATACCGCATTTAGAGGCGCATTTACTCCGAAATTTAGACAGAAACGGAATTGTGATGCTGGGATCTTGGATAGAAGCCGGTGATATTTTAGTAGGTAAATTAACCCCTCAAGCAGCAAACGAATCCTCGTATGCCCCAGAGGATAGATTATTACGAGCCATCCTTGGCATTCAGGTATCCACTGCAAAAGAAACTTCTCTAAAACTACCTATAGGTGGAAGGGGCCGAGTTATTGATGTGAGATGGATCCAGAAAAAGGGGGGTTCCAGTTATAATCCAGAAAGAATTCGTGTATATATTTCACAGAAACGTGAAATCAAAGTGGGCGATAAAGTAGCTGGAAGACATGGGAATAAAGGTATCATTTCTAAAATTTTGTCTAGACAAGATATGCCCTACTTGCAAGACGGAACACCTGTTGATATGGTCTTCAACCCATTAGGGGTACCCTCACGAATGAATGTGGGGCAGATATTTGAATGTTCGCTCGGGTTAGCGGGGGATCTGCTAAAGAGACATTATAGAATAGCACCTTTTGATGAGAGATATGAGCAAGAGGCTTCAAGAAAACTAGTCTTTTCTGAATTATATGAAGCCAGTAAGCAAACAAAAAATCCATGGGTATTTGAACCCGAGTATCCGGGAAAAAGCAGAATATTTGATGGAAGAACAGGAGATCCTTTTGAACAACCTGTTCTAATAGGCAAGTCCTATATCCTAAAATTAATTCATCAAGTTGATGATAAAATCCATGGGCGTTCGAGTGGACATTACGCACTTGTTACACAACAACCCCTTAGAGGAAGGGCCAAGCAAGGGGGACAACGAGTAGGGGAAATGGAAGTTTGGGCTCTAGAGGGGTTTGGTGTTGCTCATATTTTACAAGAGATGCTTACTTATAAATCTGATCATATTAGAGCTCGTCAAGAATTACTTGGTGCTACGATCATTGGAGGAATAGTACCTAACCCTGAGGATGCTCCAGAATCTTTTCGATTGCTCGTTCGAGAACTACGATCTTTGGCTCTAGAACTGAATCATTTCCTTGTATCTGAGAAGAACTTCCAGATTAATAGGAAGGAAGTTTGATCTGAATGAATCAGAATTTCTATTCTATGATCGACCGATATAAACATCAACAACTTCGAATTGGACCAGTGTCTCCTCAACAAATAAAGGCTTGGGCCAACAAAATCCTACCCAATGGAGAGATAGTTGGAGAGGTGACAAAACCCTATACTTTTCATTATAAAACCAATAAACCGGAAAAAGATGGATTGTTTTGTGAAAGAATCTCTGGACCCATAAAAAGTGGAATTTGTGCTTGTGGAAATTATCGAGTGATTGGAGCCGAAAAAGAGGACCCGAAATTTTGTGAAGAATGCGGGGTGGAATTTGTTGATTCTCGGATACGAAGATATCAAATGGGATACATCAAACTCGCATGTCCGGTAACTCACGTGTGGTATTTGAAACGTCTTCCGAGTTATATCGCGAATCTTTTAGATAAACCCCTTAAGGAATTAGAAGGCCTAGTATACTGCGATGTGTGATTTGATCGAAATTTGCATTTTACAGATTCAGACTAATAAACTGTCATCCCATTCAATCTGATTGGGATGCCCCCGACTCTGACATGTGTCTTGGAAGGAGTAACATGAAGCTCAGAATTATGGGTGTATTCAATACTCTAAATGAAAGGGGAGTTGATCCATGGTCGATCCCGTAACAGATAAATGGGAATTGCTAGTTATACCTCGTGAAAAAAAAGATTTTTTCGTGGAATTAGCCATTCCATTTCTTTTAGAGAGAGATTCCGTTCAAGAAAGCAAATAGGGCATGGTTACAGAAGTCTATCTATCGCATATATGCTTCAAGGGACATCATGACATAACCGTCGAGGTGAGTAGGGACCTAAAAGATCGAATGGAACGAAACAATATATAGACAAGTAAATCCCTTACGAGTCCAAAAGTATTCCTTTAAGGGGGGATTCATCATTTGAAGGGAAGCAGACTACTCAAGAATTTCACATTTCAATTTTGTCGTAAATAAGTCATTCAGAAAGTGAAAGTCAAAAGAAAAATGAATTAATGAAAGGTTGGTCCTTGCTGGAAACTTGAGTAAGGAGTAGTTCTTTGTAGGGTTTTCTTTTTTTTTTTATTGAACAAAGTAAAAAAATAAAGAACTCCCTTCCTTATTTGGTGTAACTACTTGAGCCGGATGAGAGGAAACCTTCACGTCCGATTTTTAAGGGGGGAACCCAATATAAACCTATCTCAATTTTTCTTTTGCTAGGCCCATAGTGAAAAAACCTACTTTCTTACGATTACGAGGTTTATTCGA